TAATTTATACTGATAACAATCAGAATACTAATTCTGTTACTAGTATTAATAATACTAGTAATAATGATGAAGCAGAAGAAGTGGCTTTGATACGTTACTCGCAACAATCAGATTTTCGTCGGGATATAATAAAAGGATCCATGCGTGCTCAAAGACGCAAAACGGTTACTTGGGAAATGTTTCAAGCAAATGCTAATTCCCCGCTTTTTTTGGATCGAATAAACAAAATATTTTTTTTTGATTCTTTTGATCTTTCTGAAATGATAAATTTCATTTTTAGAAATGAAGTCGGTAAAGAATCGGAATCGCAAATTTCTGATTCTTCTTTTGATAAAGAAGGGACAAAAGAACAGGAAAAAAAAGAGGAAAATGATCGAATAACAATAGCAGAAACTTGGGATAGCATTCTATTTGCTCAAGTAATGAGAGGTTTGATGTTAGTAACACAATCTTTTCTTAGAAAATATATTGTATTACCTTTATTGATAATAACTAAAAATATGGGCCGTATGTTATTATTCCAATTTCCTGAATGGTACGAGGATTTGAAGGAATGGAATCGAGAAATGCACGTTAAGTGCACCTATAATGGTGTTCAATTATCAGAAACAGAATTTCCAAAAGATTGGTTAACAGACGGAATTCAGATAAAGATTTTATTTCCTTTTTGTCTGAAACCTTGGCGAAGACAAAGATCTAAGGTACGATCTCATTATATAGATTCAATGAAAAAACAAGTAAAAAAAGACAATTTTTCTTTTTTAACAGTATGGGGAATGGAAGCGGAACTTCCCTTTGGTTCTCCCCGAAAACGACTTTCTTTTTTTGAACCCTTTTTTAAAGAACTCGAAAGAAAAATTAGAAAGCTAAAAAAACAATTTTTTCTCGTTCTAAGGGTCTTAAAGGAAAGAGAAAAATGGTCTCTACAAATTTCAAAAGAAAAAAAAGGATGGGTCATCAAAACAGTTCTTGTTATAAAGCGAATAATGAAAGAACTTGAAAAAGTCAATCCGATTTTTTCATTTGAATTGAAGAAGGTGAAAGTATATAAACCAAATAAAAATGGAAAAGATTCAAAAATAAATAATAAAATTAACCATGAATGGACCATACCAATTCGATCTATGAATTGGACAAATTATTCACTCATAGAAAAAAAAATGAAAGATCTTTATGATAGGATAATCACAACCAAGAATCAAATAGAACAAATCACAAAAGACAATAAAAAAACAGTTTTAACCTATGATGATAAAATAAAAGGATCAGAATCACAGAAATATAGTTGGCAGATATTAAAAAGAAACAATATACGATTAATACGTAAATCACATTTTTTTATAAAATTTTTCATTGAAAAAATATACATGGATATCTTGCTATGTACCATAAACATTCCCAGAATCAATATACAACTTTTTTTTGAATCAACAAAAAAAATTATCAATAAATACACTTACAACCATGAAACAAATCAAGAAAAAATTGATGAAATAAATCCAAATAGAATGAACTTTATTTCAACTATAAAAAAGTGGGTTTCAAATACTAATATTAGTAATAAAAATTTAAATAGTTATACTTGCTTGTCCCAAGCATATGTATTTTACAAATTATCACAAACCCAATTACTTAACAAGTATAACTTGAAATATATATTTCAAGATCATGAAACCCATTATTATCTTAGGGATAAAATAAAGGATTATTGTATAACACGAGGACTATTTGATTACAAATCAAGGCATAATAAAATTCAAAAGTCTGGAATGAATAACTGGAAAAACTGGTTAAAGGGTTTTTATCAATACAATTTTTCCCGGATCAAATGGTCTCGATTAGTCCCGAAAAAATGGCGAAATAGAGTCAATCAACTTCGTATGATTAAAAATAAAGACTCAATTAAATTTAATTCATATGAAAACAAAAAAGACCAATTAAGTCATTATGTAAAAGAAGATTATTCCGTAACGGTTTCGTTCAAAAAAAAAAAATTGGTTAAAAAACACTACGGATATGATCTTTTATCACATAAATATATGAATTATGAATATATTTATTATGGGGATAAGAAAAACTCCTATTTTTATGGATCAACAGTACAAGTAAAGGAGAACCGGGAGATTCCATATCTATATAATTTCAATACATCGAAACCTGACGCATTTTATCTATTGGTAAGTACAACTATTAGTGATTATCTAGAGGAAAGATATCCTATTGATACGAATATAAATCGGGATAGAAAATATTTTGATTGTAAAATTCTCCATTTTTGTCTTATAAAAAATATTGATATCGAGACTTGGACCAATGCGCATATTGGTATCGAGATTAATAAAAATACTAAGACTCAAACTAATAAGTATAAAAACAAAATGAAAAAGAAAGATATTTCGTTTCATAAAGAAATCAACTTATACAAGAAAAAAAAAAACTTTTTTGATTGGATGGGAATGAATAAAAAAAGGTTATATTATAATCCTACCATAGCAAAACTAAAATCTTGGTTCTTACCAGAATTTGTGCTACTTTTTGAAACATATAAAATTAAACCATGGATTATACCAATCCAATTTCTTCTTTTAGATTTTCATAAAAATGAAAAGATTAGTCAATATGAAAACATCAACAAAAAAAAAAAAAAAAACCTTCCCATATTATCTAATCAAAAAGAATATATTGATTTAGAAAATTCTAACCAAGAAAAAAACAAACAACAATATCCAAAATATCTTGGATATGATCTAGGAAAACAAAACGAAAAAAAAGATGTTGAAGATAATTACGCGGGATCAGACATTAAAAAACGTAGAAATAAAAAAGAATTTAAGAAGATCAAGGAAGCAGAACTTGATTTATTACTAAAAAAATATTTCCTTTTTCAATTAAGATGGGATGATTCTTTGAGTCAAAGAATGATCAATAATATTAAGGTATATTGTCTCTTACTTAGATTGACAAATGCAAAGCAAATTGCTATATCCTCTATTCAAAGAGGAGAAATGCGTCTGGATGTAATGCTGATTCAAAAGGATCTTGTTCTTACAGAATTGATAAAAAGAGGAATATTAATTATCGAACCAGTTCGTTTATCTATAAAAAGGGATGGGCAATTTATTATCTATCAAACCATAAGTATTTCATTAGTTGATAAAGGTAAAGATAAAGTTAAAACTAATAAAAAATTCATAAAAAAACGAAATGTTGATAAGAATAATTTAGACAAATCCATTGCACAACATAGCGATATGTCTGTGAATGAAGAAAAAAAAAATAATTCTAATTTTATTGTTCCTGAACATATTCTATCTCATCGACGTCGGAGAGAGTTGAGAATTCTAATTTGTTTCAATTTCTGGAATTGGAATGATATAGATAAAAATCCACAATTTTGCAACGAAAACAAAATAATAAACTGTGGACAATTTTTTAATGAGGACAAGCATCTTAATAGAGATGCAAACAACTTTATTAAATTAAAATTATTTCTTTGGCCTAATTACCGATTAGAGGATTTAGCTTGTATGAATCGTTACTGGTTTGATACCTATAACAGCAGTTGTTTTAGTATGTTAAGGATATATATGTATCCCCAATCCAGAATAAGTTAATAAACTAATATTATATTTCCTATATATCACCTGCCATAACATATTTAATATATGGCGAAAGATGTACATATGCATATGTTATGTTACATTTTAGTACATGATATTGATTTATTTTTGGATCTAGGAATAATAAATTAGTAGAATCTTTAAATTAAGTAAAAAAAAAATCACTCTCTTTCGTGAATGTGTAAATGTATTATATTTTATTCTATCGAAATCCCGTTTTATGTTTGAAATAAAAATGGGGTTTCGATAGAATAAAAAAGTATGAATAAATCTAAACTTTTGTTTATATCAGATTAAAATGACTGACATAATCATAACATAATATAATAATAATTATTATTTTTCCTGATCGGTCAAATAAAAAAAAAAAAGATAGAAGAATTTTTTTATGGTCAAAAATTCATTCATTTCAGTTATTCTGAAAGACGAAAAAGAAGAAAACAAAGGGTCTGTTGAATTTCAAGTATTCAGTTTCACCAATAAAATACGGAGACTCACCTCGCATTTGGAATTGCACAAAAAAGATTTTTTATCTCAAAGAGGTCTACGAAAAATTCTGGGAAAACGTCAACGGCTGTTGGCTTATTTGTCAAAGAAAAATAGAGTAAGTTATAAAAAATTAATTAGTCAGTTAGATATTCGGGAGCTTAAAACTCGTTAATTTGAGGATTCATTTGAAATTTTTTTTTAGGTTTTTATTTTTCTAAACCTCGTTTTGAGAAATTCATGGAATAATGAATTAGGAAAGAAAAGATATGACTGTACCGGCTACAAGAAAAGATCTCATGATAGTCAATATGGGCCCTCATCACCCATCGATGCATGGTGTTCTTAGACTCATTATAACTCTCGACGGTGAAGATGTTATTGACTGTGACCCCGTATTGGGCTATTTACACAGAGGAATGGAAAAAATAGCGGAAAACCGAACAATTATACAATATCTTCCTTATGTAACACGTTGGGATTATTTAGCTACTATGTTCACCGAAGCAATAACAGTAAATGCACCAGAACAATTGGGAAATGTTCAAGTACCCCAAAGGGCCAGCTATATCAGAGTAATTATGCTAGAGCTGAGTCGTGTAGCTTCGCATTTGTTATGGCTTGGGCCTTTTATGGCGGATATCGGTGCGCAGACTCCCTTTTTCTATATTTTCAGAGAGAGAGAATTGCTATATGATCTATTCGAAGCTGCCACAGGTATGCGAATGATGCATAATTATTTCCGCATCGGAGGAATAGCTGCTGATCTACCTCATGGTTGGATAGATAAATGTTTAGATTTCTGCGATTATTTTTTAACGAGTGTTGTTGAATATGAAAAACTTATTACGCGGAATCCCATTTTTTTGGAACGAGTTGAAGGAGTGGGCATTATTGGTGGAGAAGAAGCAATAAATTGGGGCTTATCAGGACCCATGTTACGAGCTTCTGGGATCCAATGGGATCTTCGTAAAGTTGATCATTATGAATGTTACAATGAATTCGATTGGGAAGTCCAATGGCAAAAAGAAGGGGATTCATTAGCTCGTTATTTAGTACGAATTGGCGAAATGAGGGAATCCATAAAAATTATTCAACAGGCTTTAGAAGGAATTCCCGGAGGACCCTATGAGAATTTAGAAATTCGGCGCTTAGATAGAGCAAGGAATTCCGAATGGAATGATTTTGAATATAGATTCATTAGTAAAAAACCTTCGCCTAATTTTGAATTGTCGAAACAAGAACTTTATGTAAGAGTAGAAGCCCCAAAGGGAGAATTAGGAATTTATTTGATAGGAGATAATAGTTTTTTCCCCTGGAGATGGAAAATTCGTCCGCCCGGTTTTATCAATTTGCAAATTCTTCCTCAGCTAATTAAAAGAATGAAATTGGCTGATATCATGACAATACTAGGTAGTATAGATATCATTATGGGAGAAGTTGACCGTTGAAATGATAATTGGCACAACAGAAGCACAAACTATCAATTATTTTTCTAAATTAGAATCCTTAAAAGAAGTCTATGGACTCATATGGCTATTTATCCCTGCTTTGACCCTTATATTGGGAATCATAATAGGAGTACTAGTAATTGTATGGTTAGAAAGAGAAATATCCGCAGCGATACAACAACGTATTGGACCCGAATATGCCGGCCCGTTGGGAATTCTTCAAGCTCTAGCGGACGGGACTAAATTACTTTTTAAAGAGGACCTCCTACCATCTAGAGGAGATATTCGTTTGTTTAGTATCGGACCGTCTATAGCAGTAATATCAATTGTATTAAGTTATTTAATAATTCCTTTTGGATATCGACTTGTTTTAGCTGATCTCAGTATAGGTGTTTTTTTATGGATCTCCATTTCAAGTATTGCTCCTATTGGGCTTCTTATATCAGGATATGTATCGAATAATAAATACTCTTTTTTAGGTGGCTTGCGAGCTGCGGCTCAATCTATTAGTTATGAAATACCATTAACTCTATGTGTGTTATCAATATCTCTACGTGTGATTCGTTAGAACATGAACTTTGACCTCAAAATGAAATAAAGGAAAGAGGAATTAATATATTGGATAGATATAGATATTTTTATTTTTTTATTCATCAGAGTTATTCAGGTCGATGAGTTAAACCAGATAGTTATATGAGTAAAATAAAACAGCTTATCAATGTGTAGTAAAAAGAGAAAATCTCATTCCCTATATATAAGAATAAAGCAGAAGTAAACATTAAGGAGTATAAACTCTTTATCCCAAGATTGAGATTCTTTAATTAGTCATCATATCTTGAAGCGGGTACAAAAGATCAACTGTATGGGATTACTGTCTTGTATGTATTACCATACAGGAGATCAATCAAAAATTCAGTGGACGGTTAGGAACACCAAGGTACACAAAGGATTAGTAATAGAGATAATGTAAGGTATCAAAAAAGAGGTATTTTCACATAAAACGAATCATTAAGATGATAGGGGCTTTAAGTTGGTAGAAATGATCAAGCAGTACTTCCCCACGATTCCGATCTAGAGTATGCTCCTAGTCACTGATTAAAGAAATAACTATCAAGAACGAATTAATCCTTTATTCTCAGGACTACCTCTTACGAGAAAGAAGAACAGGAACAAAAGAAATAGAATATAAAAAAGATCTTTATTTATTTTTTCCTACATCTATACCAATATATTATGTATATATGAAATTCTTATTCTTTATGATTCAGTAAAGAATGTCTAATTCTTTTTATCTCTTGATCTAACGAGTATTTTATTGAAAGATTAAGTTATTACCGAAGATTTTATTATAAGGGATGAGATCAATTCGGAAGCGCCCTTTTTTGTTATTCTAGCAGACAGAATTCCATTGGTCTAATTTTTGGGACTCTACACGGTATTTTTATTCTATCTACCCCACCCCACAAAAATACCTATAATAATACCGAACCAGTCCTTACATTTATTTGTACGCGGCCATAGAGGAGCCGTATGAAGCTGAGGTCTCATGTACGGTTTTGGAATAGCGGTGAGAACAGTTATGTTATTATCGACTATGATTATCGAACAGTTCAAGTACAGTTGATATAGTTGAGGCGCAGTCAAAATATGGTTTTTGGGGGTGGAATATGTGGCGTCAACCTATAGGGTTTATCGTTTTTCTAATTTCTTCTCTAGCAGAATGCGAGAGATTACCTTTTGATTTACCAGAAGCAGAAGAAGAATTAGTAGCAGGTTATCAAACCGAATATTCTGGTATCAAATATGGTTTATTTTATATTGCTTCTTATCTAAATCTCTTAGTTTCTTCATTATTTGTAACAGTTCTTTATTTAGGTGGGTGGAATTTATCTATTCCATACATATCTGTTCCTGAACTTTTCGGAATAAATGAAATTGCTAGAGTCTTTGGAATAACAATTGGTATCTTTATTACATTAGCTAAAGCTTATTTGTTTCTTTTTATATCTATCACAACAAGATGGACTTTACCCAGGATGAGAATGGACCAACTATTAAATCTTGGATGGAAATTTCTTTTACCTATTTCTCTAGGTAATTTATTATTGACAACGTCTTCCCAACTTGTTTCACTATAAATAACACAATACGATAATGGTATTCTAGACTCATAACCTCTCTTAAACAAGAGAAAGAAACATCAACTTATTCGTGGATATCTACAATATGTTTCCTATGGTGACTGGGTTCATGAATTATGGTCAACAAACAATACGAGCCGCAAGGTATATTGGTCAAAGTTTCATAATTACCTTATCCCATTCAAATCGTTTACCTGTAACTATTCAGTATCCTTATGAAAAGTCGATCACATCAGAACGTTTCCGTGGTCGAATCCACTTTGAATTTGATAAATGTATTGCTTGTGAAGTATGTGTTCGTGTGTGCCCCATAGATCTACCTGTTGTTGATTGGAGATTTGAAGGAGATATTAAAAATAAAATATTGATTAACTATAGTATAAATTTTGGTGTCTGTATATTTTGTGGTAACTGTGTCGAATATTGTCCCACTAACTGTTTATCAATGACTGAAGAATATGAACTTTCTACTTATGATCGTCACGAATTGAATTATAATCAAATCGCTTTGGGTCGGTTACCAATGTCAGTAATTGGAGACTACACAATTCAAACAGTTATGAATTCGACTCAAATAAAAATAGACAAAGGTAAATATTTTGATTCAAGAACAATTACCAATTAGTAAGATTTTATTTTTCTATTTTGATAGAAAGGATCGAAGCTTCTTTATTTATTTATTTTAGTCAATGTAACTAGAAAGTAAAACGATAACTATTGATTGTTGAGAATAGCGGGTTTATTTAATATTTTTCGTTTTGATTTGGAAATATAAGATTCCAACTCTTCTTTTCTTCTGAATAAATTAAAATGAAAAAGTTGAGTTGGCCCAATAACTTTATCTACATTAATCCATATTACAATCTATACTGCATTACTACATTAAGATTTTATTTAGGAACGGTATCATAGACAATTAAAAAAATAGGCTAATTTTTACTTCCTGGACTATTCAGTAAGGTCATGAAATCTTTCGATTTATTTATTTATTTTCTTATTTCATACATAATGGATTTACCTGGATCAATACATAATATTGTTGTAGTATTTCTGGGATCAGTTCTTATATTTGGGGGCCTGGGAGTAGTATTATTTACCAATCCAATTTATTCTGCCTTTTCGTTGGGATTGGTTCTTGTTTGTATATCCTTATTCTATATTCTATCGAATTCTTATTTTATAGCTGCTGCACAACTTCTTATTTATGTGGGAGCCATAAATGTCTTAATCATATTTGCTGTAATGTTCATAAATGGCTCAGAATATTCCAATGTTTCCCGCCTTTGGACCCTTGGAGATGGAGTTACTTCACTGGTTTGTACAAGTATTTTTTTTTTTTCATTAATTATTACTATCCCAGATACGTCATGGTACGGAATTCTTTGGACTACAAGATCAAACCAGATTCTAGAACAGGACCTAATAAGTTATGTTCAACAAATTGGAATTAATTTATCAACAGATTTTTATCTTCCATTTGAACTCATTTCTATAATTCTTTTAGTTTCTTTAATAGGTGCAATTACTATGGCTCGTCAATCATAAATACTTATGATTTAAAAAAATTTTAGAATTATAAATTTGAAATAAAATAAAAAAGGTGTAAAGGTTTAAGATTTTTAGTTAAATCTATTGCCAATACCTTCTATTGTTCTGTAATATTTTGTTCTATTCTAGTCAATGAAATCAGTTGAATTGTTATTCATATTTAAATGAATCTAAATTGATGAGGAGTTAGTCAATGATGTTCGAGCATGTACTTTTTTTGAGTGTCTATTTATTTTCTATCGGTATCTATGGATTAATCACAAGTCGAAACATGGTTAGAGCACTTATGTGTCTTGAGCTTATACTAAATTCAGTTAATATCAATCTCGTAACATTTTCTGATTTATTTGATAGTCGCCAATTAAAAGGAGACATTTTCTCCATTTTTGTTATAGCTATTGCAGCGGCTGAAGCTGCTATTGGATTAGCTATTGTTTCATCGATCCATCATAACAAAAAATCAACTCGTATCAATCAAGCAAATTTGTTGAATAATTAAATTAGTCGTAATCATTCATTATGTAATCATTGATTTTCATTATATAAATTATATAATAATAAAATAATAATTTATATTAATTTGTTAGATTTATTCAAATTTAAAATAGAATTAAAATTCCATTAATATTAATTAAATATTGTATTATTTGTTGACCAATTTGAATTAAGATGTGCGACTTGTATTGTATGACTGTGGTTGTTGAAAGAGAAATCAAAGTATCTTGGCACTTTTTCATGAACAAATTTAGAAATATATTGATTCTTAAAAAAATTAATAAATCATTGATTCATCTGGTGTCTACAATATAAACATATAATTAATTTACTACCATTTATTTTTACCATACCAGATCGAAAATTTTTGATGTTCAAAACGGGAATTTATAGATTTAATGTCACATTCAGTAAAAATTTATGATACATGTATAGGGTGTACTCAATGTGTGCGCGCCTGCCCTACAGATGTATTGGAAATGATACCTTGGGACGGATGTAAAGCTAAACAAATTGCTTCCGCACCAAGAACCGAGGATTGTGTAGGTTGTAAGAGATGTGAATCCGCTTGCCCGACAGACTTTTTGAGTGTCCGTGTTTATTTATGGCATGAAACAACTCGCAGCATGGGTCTATCTTATTAATTGATACGTTACAAAAACTCCACTTGAATCATTTGATTCCTCATTTACCGACAAAAGCCCGTGCTCGGAATAATATATTGATTTTATCGAGTACGGGCTTTTCTGGTCAAAGCGTATCTTGTCTTTATCACGAGTCATTTTCCTTGGTTTTGGTTAACAATACTTGTTGTTTTGCCTATATTCGCGGGTTCTTCCATTTTTTTTCTTCCCCATAAGGGGAATAAGGTGTTTCGATGGTATACTATATGTATATGCTTATTAGAACTCCTTTTAACGACCTATGCATTCTGTTATCATTTCCAATTGGACGATCCCTTAATCCAATTGGAAGAAGATTGGAAATGGATAAATATTTTGGATTTTCACTGGAGACTGGGAATCGATGGGCTTTCCGTGGGACCCATTTTACTGACAGGATTTATTACTACTTTAGCTACTTTAGCGGCTTGGTCAGTTACTCGAAATTCACGATTATTCCATTTCTTTATGTTAGCAATGTACAGTGGTCAAATAGGATCATTTTCTTCTCGAGACCTTTTACTTTTTTTTATCATGTGGGAGTTAGAATTAATTCCTGTTTACTTACTTTTATCCATGTGGGGAGGAAAGAAGCGCTTATACTCGGCTACAAAGTTCATTTTGTACACTGCGGGGGGTTCTATTTTTCTATTAATAGGAGTTCTAGGTATGGGTTTATATGGCTCCATTGAACCGACATTAGATTTTGAAAGACTTGCTAATCAATCATATCCTATGGCATTGGAAATAATATTCTATTTTGGCTTCCTTATTGTTTATGCTGTCAAATCGCCGATCATACCCCTACATACATGGTTACCAGATACCCATGGAGAAGCACATTACAGTACATGTATGCTTCTTGCCGGAATTTTATTAAAAATGGGAGCATATGGATTGATTCGGATCAATATGGAATTATTACCCCGTGCTCATTCCATATTTTCTCCGTGGTTGGTGATAGTGGGAACAATACAAATAATCTATGCGGCTTTAACCTCTTTTGGTCAACGCAATTTAAAAAGGAGAATAGCCTATTCCTCTGTATCTCACATGGGTTTCACAATTATAGGAATTGGTTCTATAACCAACATGGGACTAAATGGAGCCATTCTACAAATACTTTCTCATGGATTTATTGGTGCTGCACTTTTTTTCTTGGCAGGAACCTGTTGTGATAGAATACCTCTTGTTTCTCTCGACGAAATGGGGGGGATAGCTGTCCCGATGCCGAAAATATTTACAATGTTCAGTAGCTTTTCGATGGCCTCTCTTGCATTGCCAGGGATGAGTGGTTTTGTTGCAGAATTAGTAGTATTTTTTGGAATAATTACCAGCTCAAAATATCTTTTAATTCCAAAAGTACTAATTACTTTTGGAATGGCAATTGGAATGATATTAACTCCTATTTATTTATTATCTATGTTACGTCAGATGTTCTACGGATATAAGTTATTCAATGTTCCAAATTCTAATTTGGTGGATTCTGGACCACGAGAACTTTTTGTTTCGATCTGTCTCTTTTTACCAATAATAGGTATTGGTATTTATCCCGATTTCGTTCTCTTACTATCAGTTGACAAGGTACAAGCTATCTTATCTAATTATTTTTTATAGATAGTTTTTATTAATGAGACGGCAAGTCTTATAATTCTGTAAAATAAAGTGAATTAGAGTTGTAATGAGATGTATCTCGAGTTTTTGCGAACCATTTGACTCCAGAAATAAAATGGTTCGCAAAAACTCGAGATACATATGAGATGATATTCTTATGTTATGTATCGTTTATTCAATTAGATGTTAATGTGAATGAACCATAACTATGTAAACCTATTCCTAATAGATTGATCCCAAAATAACATATCCAAATTATAAGAAATCCTATAGAAGCCGCAAGTGCCGAATGTGTATCTTGTAAACTTTTATTTGTTCTAGTATGTGAATAAATCGCGAATATGATCCAAGTAATAAATGCCCAAGTTTCCTTAGGGTCCCAATTCCAATAAGATCCCCAAGCCTCATTAGCCCATACTGCTCCAGAAAGAATGCCTATGGTTAAAAAGGTAAAGCCTAAACTAATGACACGATAACTCCAATAATCTAAACGCTGAGTCAATTGATATTTGTAATAATTTCGAAATGAAATAAAAGAAGTGTTTTTAAAAACACTTCTTTTATCATTCAAATATTCGACTTCGCCAACGATAAATGATTTAATTACTAAATTCTTGCTTTTAAAAAACATATCGATGTTTTTTCGAAATGTAACGACTAAAAGAGCGACTGATAATAATGATCCACATAAAAGAGCTGCATAGCTTAATAGCATCATACTTACGTGCATCATTAACCACTGAGATTGTAGAGCGGGTACTAATATAGCGGATTGATGCATTTCGGTTGAAAGACCCGACGTAGCGAAACCTTGGGTAAAAATAGCACTTGGCGCGGTTATTACGCTTAAATAATTTTTATTATTTCGTATTTTAGGAATCATATGAATAATGGATAAACTCCATGAAAGGAAGATTAATGACTCATATAAATTACTTAATGGGGAATGACCCGAATAAATCCAACGAATAACTAATATTCCTGTTATAGATAAAAAGGTAGCTATCATACCTCTTTCCGATGAATTGCGTAATTCTACGATTTCGTGGACTAATAAGGCCATAAAATGAATCGTAATCACAATTGAAATAATCGAAAAAGAGATATGAGTTAATATATGTTCTAAAGTTGCAAATATCATAAAAAGGGCGGGGGTTCTCCATTATAGAATTAAAATCGAAAATTAAATATATTATAGGATCCGCTGTGTCCCTTTTAGGGGATGCCGCCACTCGGACTCGAACCGAGATGCTCTAGCACTGCTTCCTAAGAACAGCGTGTCTACCAATTTCACCATGGCGGCTTATTTGAAATATTAATAAATAATAGTCAATTCATGTTGAATGGTCAAGATTCAAGGATTCAATATAGTTAGTAAACATTAGAACCGATGAAATAAAGACTTATTTAAATTAAGATTTGAATGTTTACTAAGTATCGCCGTAGGGTTTAGCTTTAAGAATCAACTTTAATGTATCTAGTTTAGAATGTAAAAATGGAGTTATACCAAAACAGTCAGAACTAGATAGTTTTGTTCCGGGTCGAGTTATAGAACTCAAAATCATCCTTTTTTTTTTTTTTTTAGATGATTTTTTAATTAATGTATTGAAAATTAAAAAGATTAATAAAAAAAAAATTAATGTCATATTTATCGTAATTTTATTCGAGGCATTTTTCTAATAATTTCGATATCTTAGTATCATTAATAATACTCTTCGTAATTTATTATAAATACTATCTAGTAACTATACTTCTAATTAGGTTTTGGGCTAGGCATATAACAAAAAACTTTTTCTCTATCAATTAAATTTTCACAATAGAATATTTAATTGATAGAGAAAAATTAGAATACTTAGTACTATACTAAGAGGCCAGTAAACATAAGAATTATTATTTACTATATAACACGCCACAGCAGTTAGTTCTAACTAATATTGATATTAATAAGTTCTTAATGGTATGTGGATTTAGATTATTCCGAAATTTTATTACTTGTTTGTTGCACAAAAAAACTTTTTGAATGTCCAGTGGAAACCGATTTAGCTAAAGAAAGAGCTTTTACTGCCGTTAAATATCCCTTCTTCTTCCAAATATTTCTACGAATACGTTTTTTTGATCGAGAAATACGTTTTTTTGGAACCGCCATTCAAAAACAAAATACTAATTTTTATTATTGTATGTGAAAGACATATATTTAGATCGTTTTTTCGTCATTATCCATACTTATCCCATGGATAATAAATACTTTTTTTCAAAACCTGTAAAACATATCATAATAATATAAATATAATTCTATCTAATTATATAATATATATGTAAATATGTAAAAATAAATATATACATATATACAAAATATACCAAAAGATTATGAATTATCTATAACGTATCCATGTATATATACCTATGTCATATCACATATATATCTAGGGCTAAATGAAATAGATAATAATTTTTTTTTTATTTTTTTTGTTGATTTCTTTTATTATTGTTCTTTTGGTTGGTGGATTTTAAACAATTAAATTTATAACAATAAAAAAAACAAATATTTTTTTATGGAACAAACATATCAATACGCATGGATAATACCCTTTCTTTCACTTCCAGTTACTATGTCAATAGGATTTGGACTTCTGTTTATTCCTACAGCAACAAAAAATATTCGTCGTATGTGGGGTTTTACTAGTGTTTTACTGCTAAGTATAACTATGGCCTTTTCGGCCAGTCTGTCTATTCAGCAAATAAATGGAAGTTTTATCTATCAATATTTATGGTCTTGGACTATCAATAATGATTTTTCCTTAGAGTTTGGACACTTGATCGATCCACTTACTTCTATTATGTTAATACTAATTACTACTGTTGGAATCATGGTTCTTATTTATAGTGACAATTATATGTCTCATGATCAAGGATATTTTAGATTTTTTGCTTATATGAGTTTTTCTAATACTTCCATGTTGGGATTAGTTACTAGTTCCAATTTGATACAAATTTATATTTTTTGGGAACTCGTGGGAATGTGTTCATATTTATTAATAGGTTTTTGGTTTACACGACCGGTTGCAGCAAGTGCTTGCCAAAAAGCCTTTATAACTAATCGTGTAGGAGACTTTGGTTTATTATTAGGAATCTTAGCTTTTTATTGGATAACTGGCAGTTTAGAATTTCGGGATTTGTTCAAAATAGTTAATAACTTGATCCATAGTAATGGGGTTAATTCTACATTTGTTACTCTCTGCGCCTTTTTATTATTCGTCGGCGCAATTGCTAAATCTGCACAATTCCCTCTTCACATATGGTTACCTGATGCTATGGAGGGGCCTACCCCTATTTCGGCTCTTATACACGCTGCTACCATGGTAGCAGCGGGAATTTTTCTTGTAGCTCGGCTTCTTCCTCTTTTCAGAGTTATACCTTACATAATGAATTTCGTTTCTTTAATAGGCATAATAACAGTACTATTAGGAGCTACTTTGGCTCTCGCTCAAAGAGATATTAAAAGAAGTTTAGCCTATTCCACAATGTCTCAACTGGGTTATATTATGTTAGCTCTAGGTATAGGTTCTTATCGAGCTGCCTTATTCCATTTAATAACTCATGCCTATTCTAAAGCTTTATTGTTTTTGGGGTCCGGATCCATTATTAATTCTATGGAACCTATTGTTGGATATTCACCCGATAAAAGTCAGAATATGGTTCTTATGGGCGGTTTAACAAGATATGTTCCAATTACAAGAACTACTTTCTTATTAGGTACACTTTCTCTTTGTGGTATTCCGCCTCTTGCTTGTTTTTGGTCCAAGGATGAAATTATTAATGATAGTTGGTTGTATTCACCAATTTTTGCAATAATAGCTTGTTTTACAGCGGGATTAACCGCATTTTATATGTTTCGAATGTATTTACTAACCTTTGATGGGCATTTGCGTGTTCATTTTCTAAATTATAGTAGTACTAAAAATAGTTCATTCTATTCCATATCTCTATGGGGAAAAGCAGTACCGAAAGTAGTCAATAGAAATTTACTTTTATCAACAATTAATAATAAGGTCTTCTTTTTTTCAAAGGATACATATCAAATTAATGATAATATAAAAAATCGAATGCGATACTTGAGTACTTCTTTTATAAAAAAATACACTTACATGTATCCTCACGAATCAGACAATACTATGCTATTTCCTCTTCTTATATTGACACTATTTACTTTGTTCATGGGATCAATAGGAATTGATTTTGATCAAGGAGTAGTAGATTTTGATATATTATCGAAATGGTTAACTCCATCGAGAAACCTTTTGAATAAAAATTCAAACTATTCTGTGAATTGGTATGAATTTTTTACAAATGCAATTTTTTCAGTAAGTATAGCTCTTTTTGGACTATTTATAGCATCCATTTTATATGGGTCTGTTTATTCATCTTTCAAGAATTTGGACTTAATCAATTCATTTGTAAAAAGGGGTCCTAAAAGAATTATCTTGGACCAAATAAAAAAAGTGGTATACAATTGGTCATATAATCGTGGTTACATAGACATTTTTTATACTAGAGTCTTAATCATGAGTATAAGAGGATTAGCCGAACTAATTCAGTTTTTTGATAGACGTATAATTGATGGAATTATAAATGGGGTTGGGGTTGCAAATTTATTGATGGGAGAAGGCATCAAATATATGGGAGGTGGACGAATTTCGTCTTATCTATTCTTGTATTTATCTTATGTATTAATTTTTTTATTAATCTTTTTATTTTATAATTATTTTATTTGATAATTATTTTATAATATTTTATAATTATTTTATAATAAATTTTTGGATACGTAAAAGATATTTTTTCTTTTCCATCACTTGGACATGTATAAAAAAAATATTGTGACATTTCATTTCGTACAGCATTTTCAAATAGATCATTTTTTATATATCTAAATGGACGATTCCATCGTTTATAATCGAAAAAAAAAGTCATAAGAGGTTTTTCAAACCGGAAATGGGCATGGGTCTTTTCTTTTTTTTCTTCTTTAAGTCTTCCCAATTCCCAATTCTCTTGATACCCATCAAGATAAGAATCTTCGTCAACAGGGCTATCCTTATAGGATGTCTCTTTAAAGTGGAATTCATCTTTTGTTTTTTCCTTTCCATTCACCCGGATCTCTTCCGTTTCATCTATTTTGTCCGGATCCTCTTTTTCTTCCGAACAAAGGGAAGGGTCTTCTTCGGTGGATCCCCCTTGTTCCTGTTTAGTCGCCTTCGTTTCGGAAGTTGTTTCTACATCGATTTCTTCCTCACTTTCTCCCTTTTCTTCTGTTTCTGAGGTTTCTTTCAGTTTCTTAGTGACAATAGGCGACGGCATTCTGCCTAAATAGTAGACACAGGTGATAAATAAGAGAATACTAAAGATTCGAGCCATATAATTTCTCAATTCTGACACAAGGTACTTATTAGATCGAATAGAATGATTTTGCCGTATCCAGACTAAGACCA